TATACGCTTTCTGCAAAATTATTCAATAAGATTAATAAACCCCCAACAATATTTACTATACAAACTCTAACAATAACCCTTTTACTCGCAGTAATATTTAATTCTTTACTATTGTTCTTAAAAAAATTTAGAAAGAATGAAAAAAACAACCTTAAATAATAAAATAAACTCATCAATGAACCTAAAATAAGTAACAAAAGAACAAATGAAAAAGGTCCCCTTCTCCCAATATATACCACCAATCATTTCGAAACAAAACCTAAAAGTGGAGGTAAACCAGAAAGGGATAGCAAAAGTAATATAATTACCAAATGATAAATCTTAAAGTGCTTTAATCTTCTAACGTCTTTTATGGTTCTAGAATCTTTTAATCACAAGCTCACAAATAATGATAGAGTAATACCTAAATAAATAAATAAATATAACTTTATACATCATTCCCCATGTAATATCGCATAAGTTATTCACCCTAAATGCCCAATAGAAGAATAAGCGAGAAGTGCTCGAATCTGTGTTTGATTTAATCCTCCTATACCTCCTACTAGTGCACTCCCCGCACTTATAATACAGAATAAGGTTAACAACCCTTTCATTTCCCTTAATTCACATAGAGAAAGTAAAAGAAACAATGGAGCCAACTTCTGTCAGGTTGCTAGCAATATACATGAAACTCACGACAAGCCGGCTATTACTCTTGGCACCCAGTAATGAAATGGAAACACTCCAAGTTTTACTGATAGCCCTCTCACCAATGCACATAAACCAAAGCTTCCACCAAACCTCTCTGATACTATGTCTCACCTAAAAGAAACTCTAAATCTTAAAAGTCTTCCAAACATCAACAAACTAGACCCCAATGCCTGAATAATGAAATACTTAACAGCAGACTCACTTTCAGAAATCTTCTTCTGATAAATCAACATTGGTAAAAACCCAATCAAATTTATTTCTAAACCTGCTCAAACTCCTAGTCAATGTACAGAGGATAAAGATAATATTGTCCCAAACCCTATCACAGATAAAAATATTAACCCAAATGGAAGACTTGAAAACATAAGAAGAGGGATATAATCGAATTACCCAAAGCAAAGTTAGCAGCCCTGCTTTACTCCAAGTCTCTTCTCTGTCTTACTGAACTCAATCTAACGACCCCTCATTTCACTCATGAAAGAGCCCGACAATAAGAATAAATAAAAAAATGAATAATCCTAAAATCAGCCTAATCGACATTTCACCTCCAATTCTCACTAAAATCGGAAAAAGCAACACAATCTCAATATCAAAGATAAGGAAAATAATGGCCAATAGAAAAAAACGAAGAGAGAAAGGCAGACGAGCTGATTTAACAGGGTCGAAACCACACTCAAACGGAGATCTCTTCTCTCGATCCTCATTCGCCCGCTTAGATAACACTCAACCCAGTAATATTACTACAACAGAAATAACTAAAGCTACAGCACTTCTATAAAATCTACTTATCATTAATATAGCACCAGAGATATTTTCCAAATCCCATATTAATCAACATCAATGATTTCCGTTCATCCGGCGTGGTACTATTTCGACCCTAAATGAGTAGGTTGCTTACTACAATCTCCTAATTAACAGCTAGGCGCCTCTATTTTGGCTTCCATTTACAAGCCTACTTAGTACAGAAAGGGACTTACACCCCTAAGATTTGGTCCGAAGCCAAATGCAAATTTCTCGCTTTCTACACCCTATCTACATATCTGACCTGAAAGCCATGAAGACTTATTACCTGAATGCAAGTCAGGTCTTTTAAATTAAAGTACCAAGTCGCCTCGTATTTTCTTAGGAGCATTTCCATAGCATGCTGTCTCTAGATTAAAAGTCTAGCACTTCTTCTCAGTCACCTAAGAAAATATTTAATTATAACTTAATCTAACATCCTCATCAATAAATTGAAAGATATAAAAAGAGTCAAACTACATCAACAAAATGTCAATACCAAGCAGCTGCCTCAAATCCAAAATGATGACCGGTAGAAAAGTGTTGAAGCCAAACCCGAACCAAGCACACCAAAAGAAACGTTCTTCCAATAAGAACATGCAAACCATGAAACCCAGTAGCTACGAAAAAACTAGAGCCATAAGCACCATCCGCAATAGTAAACGAAGCTTCGTAATATTCTCCAGCTTGCAAAAAAGTAAAGTACATCCCCAAAACTACGGTTGCAATAAGGCCTTGTAGCCCTCCGGGTCCATCTCCCTCCATTAAACTATGATGGGCTCAGGTAACAGTCACCCCAGAAGCCAACAACACTCCCGTATTTAGAAGTGGTACTTCAAAAGGATTTAACGGTACAATTCCAGCAGGAGGTCAACACGATCCTAACTCTGTACTTGGAGCCAAACTTCTATGAAAATAGGCCCAGAAAAAAGCAAAGAAAAAACAAACCTCCGAAACAATAAATAAAATCATTCCCCATCGAAGTCCCTTTGAAACTTTAATACTATGATAACCCTGAAAAGTAGCTTCTCGAATAACATCCCGTCACCACTGAACTATAGTTACACCAATTAGTAAAAGACCCACTCCGGCTCTTACAAACCCGTAACCATGGAATCATCCGGCTAACCCTGAAGTTAAAAAAAGAGCACCTATAGAACCAGTTAACGGTCAAGGTCTAAACTCAACTAAATGAAATGGATTTCGTGCCATATATTAGTGCTCACCCGGTTACCTAAAAACCACTAAACTTTTATCTATTCACGCCTCAATAATTTGATCACTTTTGGTCAAAAAGCGACAAATTCCCCTAAAATTTTGACCTTTATTCGTAATCCTCCTTTAAAAGAGACCAAAAAAAAGATATTTTAAGGTTTTTGTCACGTTTTTTTGGGTACTTTTTCTTTCTGCCTATTTTCCTATCTTTTTTTTGGTCTCTTTTAAAGGAGGATTACGAATAAAGGTCAAAATTTTAGGGGAATTTGTCGCTTTTTGACCAAAAGTGATCGATTTTTGTGTTGATAGCAAAATTGGGGATAAATTTGTACCTTGAAACAAAGTCTGTTACCCTAGCATCTTCAGTGCTATGCTCTTGTTTAAGCTATCAAAGTTAATGTATTAGTAACTGGGATACTAATAAAATTCTCAATAAGGACAACATAACGAAAAAGTTAAAAAATTTTATTTGTACCTTTTGGTTTGCTAAGGAAAAACTTGAGGCTATAAGAAAAGTTCCTTGACCTCCTATTACTTCAAGTCAACCCATATCGACTGACTTTATTATTCTTGTCCCAATTCTCATAGAAAACTGAGTGAGGGGTTGGGCTGAAATTGGTGCAAGAAATCATATAGTTGAAAAAAAGAATTCTATTTTACTTATCTTTTTTCTTTCTCGAGTGTCATCTCAAAGAATAAAGGCAAAAAATAGGCCTGAGAGAATTACGAATATAGTCAATATTTTAAGATGAAGCGGTAGGATAAAAAGACAAGAAGAGAAAGGAATAAAAACTAATTGGAAGAAAAGACCACTTGATACTGCTGCTAATGTTAAAATTCTAATAGCTCAATTAACATAAGGATCTAAGTCTTGTTTAGCATGATATCTATTTCCTTTGAGGGGACTTCATAAGCAAGAAGCTGAAAGTCGTATTGAATAAGCTCTAGTTATGCCTGTTGCTAAGAAAATTAATAAAACTATGATAAAACTAAGGGGCCTAGAAACTGATAGCTCTAAAATTAGATCTTTGGAATAAAAGCCACTTAAAAAAGGTGCTCCACACAAAGAAAGATTAGCTACATTTATGCAAGTTACAGTTAGTGGTAACTGAGAAAACAATGATCCTATATAACGAACATCTTGATTATTAGCTCTATTATGGATAATTATCCCAGCACATAAAAATAACAATGCTTTAAATAGGGCATGTGTATAAAGGTGAAATAAGGCTAAAAAAGGTATAGATATTGCTAAGCTTATTATTATAACACCTAGTTGGCTAAGAGTAGAAAGGGCAATGATCTTTTTGAGATCGTTTTCGCAGTTGGCACCAATTCCAGCTATTAGAAGCGTTAAAACAGAAATAAATAATAATCCGGTTTTAAATCCTTGAAACTTTTCTAGGAAAGGGAAAAAACGAATTAATAAATATACCCCAGCTGTCACTAGAGTAGAAGAGTGGACCAAGGCTGAAACTGGTGTTGGAGCAGCTATTGCTGCTGGTAATCATCTTGAAAATGGAATTTGGGCTCTTTTTGTTATTGCTGCAATAGTGACAGTTAGACAAAGCCAGGTTCTGAGATAGAAATCTCAAATAGAAATAATTAACCAATGTCCTTGAAGAACTATAAGTCCAATGGAAATTAGAATCATAACATCACCAATACGATTAGCTAGCACCGTAATTATACCGGCCCCTAAGGATTTTATGTTTTGATAATAAATCACTAGGGCAAATGACACAATTCCTAGGCCATCTCACCCTAAAAGTAGTGCGGGAAGACTTGGAATAAAAACTAATAAATTTATAGATAGTACAAACAGCATTACTAACCAGGTAAATCGTTTTAAAAATGGATCATGAGATATATACCTGGAAGAAAACATTATAACACATCCTGAAATGAGACAAACAATATTTCTAAATCTAAGGCTGATCGAGTCAAAAATAAAAATAAATGTCAAGTAACAAGACCTAGTTTGCGAAATAGATCACTCTAGAATGGTACTGCTAGAAGTTAGAAAGAAAGTTAGGGTTACTGGAAATAAGATAACCCTATATAAAATAAGAAAAATAGAACTAATTGAAGAGGCTTTTAATAAGTTATTCATGGTTAAGTAGGAATACTACTCCTTTCTTCAAATCCACAGGCTGACGTTTTTATATTAAACTAACTTAACTATACTCAGATAGAAACAAGCTCACCTTTTAAAATAAGTAGGTTAGCAGGCATCCAGTGCAAGAACAGAACTAAAAATGTAGGAGACTTAATTGAACCAAAGGGTTTAATAAATTTAGGGCTACCTCCATGATGAATAGTTGTAAAAAGATACATACTATATAATGCAGAGAGAAATCTTATAAGAGCTAAAGGAAGCAAACAATAGGGAGAAGAAAAAATAACGGCAGGGAAAATTATAATCTCACCTAGTAAGTTGATTCTGGGAGGCGCAGCTATATTAATAATACAGAAAAAAAACCATCACATAGTTAAGGAAGGTAAAAATATTAATATTCCTTTATTTAATAGGAGGCTCCGTGTTTGTGTCTTTTCATAGGTGTAATTAGCTAGTGCAAACAGAGCTGAAGAACAAAATCCATGAGATAATATTAAAACAAGAGCTCCTCTTCATCCTCATGAGCTGTTGGAAAAAGCTCCTGCTAACATAAGGGACATATGACCAATGGATGAATATGCAATTAATGACTTTAAGTCTACCTGACGAAAACAAATGACCCTGGTGATCATACCCCCTCATATCGCAAGTGAAAATAAAGTGATAGAGCTATATAGAGGAATAAAATTGAAATATTGAAAGAATCGCAAAATTCCATATCCTCCTAATTTTAGTAAGATAGCCGCTAAAACCATGGAACCAGCTACTGGAGCTTCTACATGTGCTTTAGGGAGCCATAAATGGACTGAAAATATAGGAAGCTTAACTAGGAATGCCGCAAATACTAACACCCTTAATAAATTTCATTGTCAGGTATTTTCAAACAGAACCGTATGTAATCGTAAAGTTCTTCTAATCAATATTTCTCCACATAGAATCTTATGTCCCGCTCAAAGGATACAGAATAGTAATGGCAACGAAGCAGCAACAGTATAGATCATTATATACATTCCGGCTTGAAGTCGTTCCGGCTGGTATCCCCATCCTAAAATTAATATTAGAGTAGGAATTAAGGATGCTTCAAATAAAAAATAAAAAAGCAATCTATTTGCGCAAAGAAAAGTCAATATCAAAATAAAATTTATAATTATAATTAGTCTTGAGAAAATAGCGTCATTATTTTTACTTAACTTTACTGACCTTTGTCTAGCAAGTATTATTATTAAGGAAATTCATAAAGTTAATGAAATTAAAGCAAGGGATATTGAATCATACCTTATTAAATAACTTGATCTCTCGTGCATGAAGAAAGGGCTAAATAAGTGTATGAGAGAAAGCACTCTTATCAAGGCTAAAGACCAGGATTTTAAATATCAAGACCATTTTTTCCTAATAAGGGGAAAAACTACTAAAATAAAAAAATTTGATAATAAAATGCCTAGCATTTGTGTATAGTAAATCTAGAGACGTAATCATTACCTTCTGCCCGAATAATTGCCACAAGGATTGCCAGACCTAAACTAGCTTCACAAGCTCCTAAAGTAATTAAGATTAATGAAGTCTCGCCCATCAACGAGATATTTCTGGATAAAGAAAACATAAGAACAAATAGACTTATTGTAACAGCTTCTAGTCTTAATAAGATTCTTAATAGGTGCTTGTACTGTAAAGAAAGAGTTAAAAGTGATACTATGACCCCAAAAATTCTTAATATAGTTAGATGGAATGTTCTCATTTCTTTATACTTCAAATAGTAGCAACGATAGCTTAATTATAAAAGCATTGGTCTTGTAAGCCAAAGATGAATTGAACATTCTCGTTGCTAAATTTCATAGGTTGCGAAGTGGATCGAACACTTTTAATTTGTTTTCAAGACAAATTGCCCCCAGGGAGCAACCCTAATTTATGTTTTAATAATCTAAAATACTATCCCATATCTTTTGGACTAATGGGTTTAAAATGAAATATAGGAAATAGAGACCCGTGAAAACTTGTCCAATTTGCTCATATGGGGTTTCAACAGGGCATCTACCGATTCACGTAAGTACAAAAAAAATTCCGATAAATGTTCAAAATAAAATTTGATTTGCAGGATAATAAGCTATAGATCGAAATTTAGATTGATGTGAAAATGGTAAAATGAAAAGTACTAAAATTGAACCAACTAACCCAATAACCCCTCCTAGTTTATTAGGAATTGATCGAAGAATTGCATAGGCGAAAAGAAAATATCATTCTGGTTGAATGTGAACCGGAGTTACTAATGGATTAGCAGGAATAAAATTTTCAGGATCTGTTAATAATTGAGGTGAAAATAGGGCTAATATTGAAAGCAAAAAAATAACTACAAGGAAGCCAACTAAGTCCTTAAAAGTATAATATGAATGGAATGGAATCTTTTCACCGTCTCTATTTAAACCTAATGGATTATTTGAACCAGTCTCATGTAGGAACAGCATATGTAAAATAGCTAAGCCAGCAATAGCAAATGGAAGAAGAAAGTGCAATGCAAAAAATCGAGTTAAAGTAGCATTGTCTACCGCAAAACCACCTCATACCCATTCTACCAATATCTTTCCAATATATGGAATGGCCGAAAGAAGGTTAGTAATTACAGTTGCACCTCAAAAAGATATTTGACCTCATGGAAGCACATACCCAAGAAATGCTGTGGCCATAGTAAGAAAAAGCAAGATTACTCCAATATTTCATGTATGAAGCTGAAGATAAGAACCATAGTATATGCCTCGTCCAATATGCAAGTAAATACAAATAAAAAATCAAGATGCTCCATTAGCATGCAAAGCTCGAAGTAATCAACCATATGTTACATCTCGACTAATATGAATTACAGATCTAAAAGCCAGATCTACATGAGCAGTATAATGTATAGCCAAAAAAAGACCGGTTGCAATCTGAATGACCAAACATAGACCTAGCAAAGATCCAAAATTTCATCAAATAGAAAGGTTTGAAGGGGCAGGTAAATCCACAAAGGCTCCGTTTACAACTTTAAAAACTGGATGAACTTTTCGTAAAGGTCTTCGCATAAAATAGATTTTATATCTTAAAAGGACGCAAAGAAGACTGCTGATAATAACAAATCTTTGCTACTACAATTAAGTTAATTAAAAGAACTGTTGCGAGTCCAATTAACACTGAAATTATGTAGGGGGAAATAAGTTCAATACCATATGTCTTTAGATATATAAGTTTTCTAAAAGAAAAATGCAACCTTAGATATGAGGAATCCTTCAGAAAATAGAAATAGAAAAACACAAATAGAATAGGAAAAAGTATAAATAACCTAAAAAGGGGAGTAAGCCCGCCAAATAAAACATTAGGAGATAGGGCTGCAACGTACGCAAACATCACTAAAAGTCCTCCAACATAAATTAAAAACAGGATATATCCATATCAGGCAGAAATCGTCATACTGGTAACTATACACATAAGAAGTGTTGAAATTATAATAACCAATCCCAGCCTTAGTGGCTGACTCATTATAGGAAGAATAAGTAAAACAGAAAAAGTTAAAGTGAGAACAAGCAATCTACTCATTCAAGACGCAGGTGTTTACCTGATTTTTAGCTTCCAATGCAAATGTTTTATTTAAACTACAATCCTGCTTACTAATGCAGAAAATTAAAACCTAAAAGAGAAACAAATATAAGTGAACACAATGCAACTGGTAGAAAGGCTTTTCAAGTAAGACCCATTAAAAGGTCATAACGAAATCGGGGGTAACTTCCCCGAACTCAAATAAAAGCAAATGCAAAAAAAAGTACTTTAAATATGAATACTAAGTCCCTTTCAAACACAACAAAAGATCTCCCGCCAAAAAATAAAAGAGATGAAAATAACCTTATTACTAAAATATTAGCATATTCAGCCAAAAAAATCAATGCAAAACCAGCTGCACCATATTCAATATTAAAACCAGAAACAAGCTCTGATTCCCCCTCCGCAAAATCGAAAGGAGCTCGATTTGTCTCTGCAACACAAGTAGTAAATCAAACCAGGGAAATGGGCAATATAAGAAACCTAAATCATATTACTTCCTGAGCCTCTTTAATCTCAATAAAATTAAAACTTCCGACTAAAAAAAGTGGAAATAACAAAATTAAAGCTATACTTACTTCATAGGAAATAGTTTGTGCAATAGCACGAAGCCTTCCAAGAAGAGCATATTTAGAATTAGATGCCCATCCTGCTAGAAGTGTCCCGTAAACATTTATTCCAGACACACACAAAAAAAATAAAATCCCACATTTAAAATAAGATAGCGAATATAAGCTAGGGTAAAGCTGTCATAACAATAAAGCTAAGATAAAACTAAACACAGGAGCTACAAAATATAATGAACGATTAGCTCTTGTTGGCTTAGCAATTTCTTTTGTTAGTAATTTAGCAGCATCTGCAATAGGCTGAGGAAGACCTATGATTCCCACTTTATTAGGTCCTTTTCGCAACTGAATATACCTCAAACCCTTACGCTCAAGAAGAGTAAAAAAGGCGACCGCTAATAGAATGCAAACGTAGGTAAATAAGCAGGAAATAATTCTTAAATACATTATAAAGGAAAGAATTTTCATCTTTATATTTAGGGCTTAAACCTAATGCACTTAATCTGCCACCTTTATTACTATATCAAATAAAGGATTTTCACCTATGTCTATTGATCCTAAGTCAATCGCATATATTTCTTTGCTAATTTGATTTTGAAAGTTAAATTATATTTAATCTACTAAAATATTTTATACATTACATTGGTCCTTTCGTACTAAACGCAATCAAAAAATATAAAGATAGAAACTGACCTGGCTCACGCCGGTCTGAACTCAGATCACGTAGAATTTTAATGGTCGAACAGACCAACCCTCAAAGACTTCTGCATCTTTAGGATATTCTGGTCCAACATCGAGGTCACAAACCTTTTTTTCGATATGGGCTCTTAAAAAAGATAATGCTGTTATCCCTACGGTAACTAATTCCTTTGATCAAAAAATTTGGATCAACACAAGTCAGACTTTCAAATTAAAGGAGGCTTTAGATGCTCCTCGGTTGCCCCAACCAAAATATTTAATAGTTTTTCTTTTACTTATATTGACTCGTATTAGATCTATTAATTTTTCTAAAGCTCGATAGGGTCTTCTTGTCTTTTAATATCATCTGGACTTTTTCATCCAAAAATAAAGTTCTAAATAATTTAAAAGAGACAGCTATACTCTTGTCAAACCATTCATTCCAGCCTTCAATTATAAGGCAAATGATTATGCTACCTTTGCACGGTCAGAGTACCGCGGCCGTTTAAAACTCACTGGGCAGGTCCGACTTCGTATCTTAACATTAACACGAAGCCATGTTTTTGATAAACAGGCAGAGTATATTTTTGCCGAGTTCCTTTTTACAATTTTACTTTAAAATATTTTATAGGAATACTGACCTCTAATTTGTCAGTATATTTAATTTAGATTCTAATACTCATCTTAACATAAAATTATCTTATAACAAAGTTATTAAAATTTCTTCTCTCGACTCCAAAGCAAACAAATTATATTAAGAATAAAAAAATGAATTATAACAAAATCCTTCATTAATAACCATTACTAAGCTTATATTTCAAAAAAAATTAAATGCACTTCTATGCAACCTGCGAGCTTATCCTCACAAGCCTAACCAAACCACTATAATAACCATAAATCTGCACTTATATTATTAAATCTCTAGCTTGAAACACTAATATGTTTTTAAAGAAGAACTAGCTATCACCTAATGCGGATAAAATTTCATAGCTATCTTTAATTCTCGAGAAGTTTTTGCCACAACTAACTCTACCTAGTCTATAAAAAAGAATAAAGATAGCTCATTAGGTTTCGAGATTTTCCATTTGGAAACTAATCTAGTTAAGCCATGATGCAAAAGGTACAGGCTCTAATCATTTCTATTTTTTAGTTTTTTATTTCCTTTGCAGTACTCTACTTATGTAAAAAGTATTAAATTTCAATCACCTTTACTTAATCTAATAATGTTTTGTATCTACTATTATAACGACAATTTTAATTAAACTACCAATATAAAACTTAAAGACGATTTATCACTTAAATATGTTTTCAGTGTAAATGAAATGTATTTTTTATACTACATCTTTCAGCCTAGGAACAATTTCCATTACCCCTACTATGTTACGACTTATCTCATTTTTCAACGAGAGCGACGGGCGATGTGTGCACGTTTCAGAGCCCTATTCATTCTATTTATATAAATAGAATTACTTTCAAGTCCTCCTTTAAGCACTTAATTTCAAGTGTTTTCCGTATTTACAAATATGTAATTGTAACCCATCCTCACCCTTTCATTAGCTGCACCTTGATCTGACGTTCTAATTAATCAAATTCTCAAGCTAACTACTTTATTTTAAGAAGTTACCTGACGACGACGGTATACAAGCTGTATTACTATAAAAGGTTAGGTTTAACGTGGATTGTCGATTATGAGACAGGTTCCCCTGAGGGGTCTAAAACACCGCCAAGCCCTTTGAGTTTTAAACTTTTTATTCGTAGTACTCCGGTAAGCCTAAACTAAATTTACGACTAAAAATAATGGGGTATCCAATCCCAGTTTCCCTTAAAGCTATCACAGATTCAACATTCTCAAACAAATTATTTTAGGAATAACTTTCAGTATATAGGTTTTACTCCTCTACTAAAGATCTAATAATCCTGTCTTTCTCATTGCCTAACTGTCTTTTTACCATAAAAGAATGACTAAATTTCTTGGTTTAACCGCGGATGCTGGCACCAAATTAACCAAATTTTATTTACTAAACTAATACAAGCTCTCGCTCTTTTCTTAATCTTCAACACTGGTGTTAATGGGCATTTCAGAACATCGTGTTTACAATAACGTTCCAGAAAACCGCATCTTTATAACTTTCTGTTAATCATCAATATCTATATTTCCCGCCTCATCTCTTTCTAAAAAAACCATGTGTATCCTTTAGCAAGCGCCATACATAAAATCAGAGCCAAGTTTACTTTTACTTGACCATATTCATTTATGCTTACTATTTTTTTATTTTAAATAAGTAATCTTATTAGGTCTATGGAAGTTCTTGAGGTGTAAGTAGCACATTAGGTTTTCATCCTGAAGGTATAGAAATAAGTTTATCTAGAACAATCTTTTGAGTATGAATAGTACATCTGCCTTCCAAGCAGAAAGTTTAAATAATTTTAAAAGAGATACCTCCGTTATCTAGCGGTGTTAGGGCACTAAGAATTTTGATTTCTTAAGAGAGGTTCAGCACCTCCTGATAAGGTCTTAAGTTATGTAAACTCCAGGCCTTCAAAGCCTGAAATAAAGAAGAGTCTTTAGTCCTTGCTCACCGTAGTTTATTGTTAAAACGTTGACTTGCAAAATCGAAAAAGGATATATATCTCGGTGTGTTTTGCCTGGTGGCTGAGCAATAAAGCGGTAGACTGTAGATCTATTAACGGAGTTAATTTTCCCCGGCAAAAATAAAAGTTATGTAAAATAAGCTAAATTGTAAGCTTTTGGGTTCATACCCCAAATATGAATGATCTATTCTTTTACAATAATAATTTTAATTAAAAGTAATTTATATTTAACTATATTAGTGAGGATGTTCATCTGAGTAGAGGGTAATAAGTAGACAGAAAATATAAGCTTGAATAAGACTAATACCAAATTCAAAAACCGTATATAAAACTTGAATTGCTAATAAAAGAATAACTGAAAAAAATGATGAAAGGAATAATCCCGCCGTTAGATAATTTCCAATTAATGTAAGAACAATGTGGCCTGCCCTTATATTAGCTGTTAATCGAACAGAAAGAGTAATAGGACGAACCATAATCCTTACCGTCTCAATAAGAACAAGGAAAGGGTTTAAAGGGGCAGGAGCACCCATTGGTAAAAGACCAGCCACAACAGACCCTGGATTATAAACTACAGCTGAAACAATTAAGGTAAGTCATAATGGTAGTCCTAAGGTCAAAGAAACCGCTAAATGTCTAGTCGTTCTAAATACATATGGAATTAAACCAGATATATTTATTAGGATCAAAAATAAAAACAAACCAGTAATTAGATTAATAAAGCCCCCTATATTCAAGCCAAAAGAACGGAATACCTGAGAAGAAGCAGTATCCTTGAAAATATTAATAATTGAATTCCATCGAGGGTATGCTATTCAGAAAGAAGAACTAAAGAGAACAATTATTACAAGGGAAAAAAGTCATATTAGAATATACAGCGACATAAAAACTTGGTTATTATCATCAAAGGAAGAAAAAATATCTACAAGCATTCTTAATTATCAGTTTCATTTATTTTCTTTTTTTAAATCAGCATAAACTGATCTTTTCCTGGAAAATATGGTTTTTCTTGATCATCAGACCAAAATAGAAATTCTCAAAACAGTTGCCCAAAACAAAATAAATAATAAAATTCAATTTAAAGGAGATAACTGTGGCATTAAGAGATACTAGTTTTACTAGTGACTTAAGACTGACAATCTTATATTATAACTTAACTAATCTCTCTTAATCAGAAACATTAATAACCCATTCCATAAAGTTGGCTAAAGGGATAGCCTCTACTACAATAGGCATAAAAGAATGATTAGCTCCGCAAATTTCTGAACATTGCCCATAAAATACTCCAGGATGCTTAATAAAAAAACCTAATTGATTTAACCGGCCTGGAATTGCATCTACTTTTACACCTAAGGAAGGAACAGTCCACGAATGAATTACGTCAGCAGAAGTAACTAAGACTCGAATATCTGTTTGAGTTGGCAACACAACTCGGTGATCAACCTCAAGCAATCGAAAATCTCCTATTTCAAGCTCATTAGTTGGAATTATATAAGAATCAAATTCAATGTTTGAAAAGTCTGAATATTCGTAACTTCAGTATCATTGATGGCCAATTCTTTTTACTGTCAACCTGCAATCTCTAATTTCATCAAGTAAATATAACAAACGCAATGAAGGAAGAGCTAAAAACACTAAAATAATTGCAGGAACAATAGTTCAAATAGTCTCAATTTCTTGCCCCTCTACTAGGGAACGACAAGTATACCTTCCCAATATAAGTGAAATAGCTGCGTACCCTACTAATCTAATAATCATCACTAAGATCATTATTGCATGATCATGAAAAAAAATTATTTCCTCTATAAGGGCTGATGCCGCATCTTGAAATCCTAATTGTCCTCATAGGCTCATAAGCAATATAATTATTTGTATATATTATTTACATACTTTCAGGTATATACTCTAGGTTTTAAAGCTAGCTAAGATAATATAAGCCTCAGTAATTCATTATATGGTGTAACCTATCTTGATTATACCTTAAGTTTCTATTACTTTTTAGTCTAATTAACTAGCACTATGCGACCTAACACACGCCCCAGTCTCTGCTCTATTATGGAAGTCTGCCGGAAGAATATTATCTCATTCTAGTGCTGTTCTTAGATGGGTTCTTCATACGACACTTCGCTGTGAAACCAATGCTTCTCAGACAATAACCATAAAATATAAAACAGCCACAAATGAAATCATTGACCCAATTGAAGAAACAACATTTCACTTGGTATAGCAATCTGGATAGTCTGAATACCGCCGAGGTATCCCGCTTAAACCTAAAAAATGTTGAGGAAAAAACGTTACATTCACTCCAATAAACATAATATAAAAATGTGCTTTAGTTCATCGACTATGTAAAGTAACTCCTCTTAATAATGGAAATCAATAATTAAAAGCCCCAAACAGCGCAAAAACCGCTCCTATTGAAAGTACATAATGAAAATGTGCAACCACATAATATGTATCATGTAGCATAATATCTAAAGAAGAATTTGAAAGAACAATCCCTGTTAGTCCCCCCACAGTAAATAAGAAAATGAAACCTAGCCCCCAAAGCATGGGAGTTTCATATTTAATTTTAGCCCCATGAATAGTAGCAAGTCAACTAAATACCTTAATTCCTGTAGGAACAGCAATAATCATAGTAGCGGCCGTGAAATAGGCACGTGTGTCGACGTCCATACCAACTGTAAACATATGATGAGCTCAAACAATAAACCCTAAGACACCAATAGCAAGCATTGCATAAATTATTCCTAAAGTTCCAAAAGTTTCTTTCTTTGCTGAATAATGTCTAACAATATGAGAAATTATACCAAACCCTGGCAGAATTAAAATATATACTTCCGGATGACCAAAAAATCAAAAAAGGTGCTGATATAAAATAGGATCACCACCTCCTGCCGGATCAAAGAAGGCAGTATTAAAATTTCGATCAGTTAACAGCATAGTAATAGCACCAGCTAATACAGGCAAGGATAAAAGAAGCAAGATAGCCGTAATCTTCACTGATCACACAAAAAGAGAAAGGCGTTCAAATTTTATTCCCTGTCATCGTATATTAATAATTGTGGTAATAAAATTTACCGCCCCTAAAATAGAAGATACCCCAGCTAAATGTAAAGAAAAAATTGCTAGATCTACAGACCCCCCAGCATGAGCTAAGTTACCAGCCAAAGGAGGATATACAGTTCATCCTGTACCTACCCCACTTTCTACAGCAGCCGATGATAAAAGAAGTAAAAGAGCAGGAGGTAGAAGTCAGAAACTCATATTATTTAACCGAGGGAATACTATATCTGGAGCCCCTAGTATTAAAGGTACAAGCCAATTTCCAAAACCTCCAATCATTATAGGCATCACCAAGAAAAAAATTATAACAAAAGCATGAGCCGTCACAATAACATTATACAATTGATCGTCTCCAAGCAAAGCACCTGGTTGTCCTAATTCTGCACGAATTAATAAACTTAAAGCAGTACCAACTAACCCAGATCACATTCCAAATAAGATATATAACGTCCCAATATCTTTATGATTCGTAGAAAATAGCCATCGCAT